AGATGAATTGTATCAATATCCGACCTTTGTATATTTGTATATGTAAATGTATACAAAAAAATGTATCTTTTTCCTGTTCCTGATTTGTTCTGCATGGATCTAACTCTTTCAACTTTTATTCATAGTCGGAAGTTCTTACAACATAATGGGCCGTTGGCCTTTGGAAAGGGGTAAGAAGCCATTTCCATTCCCAATTCAATACATTATTTTGTGATTTCAAAGAAACATTATCAATCATGTAAAAATAAAAAGAACAAATAGAAAAAAGCCCGCTATCGGAATCGAACCGATGACCATCGCATTACAAATGCGATGCTCTAACCTCTGAGCTAAGTGGGCTTACATAATTTAAATTGTAATGCATAGGAATTCAATATAACTATTTAGTTACTATTAATATAGTAATGAATCTCTATTTTAGTTCGAGAGTGCCTGCTCTAAAGAAAGGAAGAAGGACAAGAATAAAAATGAAAGACGCAATCCAGATAAATGCAAAACATAATGATATATTTTTATATCGACCGTTCGAGTATTCCAAATTGCATGGTAAAAATGAGAGGAAACGGGGCATATATGTCTTATATCCATCTATATTGAATTGCGAATACAGAAATGATAGAATCATTTCGTAGTGGCCCAAATCCAAAATAGGGGTCCCACCACAATACAGATGAAAGAAGATAGGCAATAAATCAAAGAGGAGGCAAAGGCTTGTCAACATAGGAATCCATATTTATAATGAATTCAACGGTCCAGCATAAATGAAAGAAAAAAGAGAACAACATCACAAAGAGATCCTAATCTCAAAACAAAGGGGGGATATGGCGAAATTGGTAGACGCTACGGACTTAATTGGATTGAGCCTTAGTATGGAAACCTACTAAGTGATCACTTTCAAATTCAGGGAAACCCTGGAATTAATAAAATATAGGCAATCCTGAGCCAAATCCTGTTTTCCGAAAACAAGCAGGGGCTTATAAAAATAAAGCAAGCGAGAATAAAATAATAAAAAGGGATAGGTGCAGAGACTCAATGGAAGTTGTTCTAATAAATGGAGTTGACTGTCTTTCGCTGGTAGAAGAATTCGCCCATTGAAACTCCAGAAAGGATAAATTTATATACATAGGTATAGTACTGAAATTGTATAAAAAAAAAATGATTAATGACGACTTGAATCTGTATTTTTTTTTAGATGAAAAATAGAAAGGTAGTTCTTAAACGATTCTAAGTTGAAGAAAGAATCGAATAGTCATTGATCAAATCATTTACTTTTACTCCATAGTCTGATAGATCAATTAGATCAATTGATTACTCGGACGAGAATAAAGATAGAGTCCCATTCTACATATCAATACCGATAACAATGAAATTGTTAGTAATAGGAAAATCCGTCGACTTTAGAAATCGTGAGGGTTCAAGTCCCTCTATCCCCACAAAAAAGCCCATTCCTTTTGCCTCCCTAACTATTTATCTTTTTTATCCTACCTTCTGCTAGCGGTTCAAAATTCATTCTACTCTTTCACAACCAGAGCCGAGCGAAAATGTTTTTCTCTTATCACAAGTTTTGTGATATTGATATATATACGACACGTACAGATGAACATCTTTGAACAAAGAATGCCTATTTGATTGAATGATTCACAGTTCATATCACGACTCATACTGAAACTTGAAGCTTACAAAGTTTTCTTTTTGAAAATCCAATAAATTTTAGGGATTGAATAAGACTTTGTAATACATACCTTTTTATCCTTTTAATTGACATAGACCCAAGCCATCTAGTAAAATGATGCGTCAGGAATGGTCGGGATAGCTCAGTTGGTAGAGCAGAGGACTGAAAATCCTCGTGTCACCAGTTCAAATCTGGTTCCTGGCACATGATTAATTTGTATCAGTCTATATTCTACAAATTCATTGATATAGATCAACATACATATTCATTAATAATCTAGATCTTGATACAATACATATTTATTCATCTAGGTATCTAGAGGTAAACTTCTCTATTTTAGTTTTAGTTTATATTTAGTTTATAGATGGGTAAAGAGTATATAAAGATATAAAGGAATTTTCGTCTTTTTTATTTGTTCATACTGTGTCTCCTCTCGTTCAAAAAGAACGTGAATACTTCAGACATAGCCAATCGTGAGACTTTATCTGTCAAGAAGTTTCGAGTCCTTAGTAATCGAAACCCACAGATCTATCAACTAACCATGCTTAACTGGCCAAGCAGACAGACGACCCTGCTATTTTTTATATCTCCCACATTTTTATTTGTATTAAGTATTTCACATTTACAATGAAATTTATGAAGATTGACCCACTACTTGGTATTCTGTGCAAAAGGATCCCGCTTAATTCACTAATTCGCGGAAAGCTACTTTTTATATTTGAGACCCAATTCTATCCTCAGAGATTTCTTGAGATATTTTCTTACGAAGTTTCGTTATAGCATCTAGAACTGCTTCCGGTTTAGACGGGCAGTTCGGGGCAAATAGACATCCACAGGAATTGGCTTACCTATAATTGTACACACTCCCGTAGCGTAGCGGAGCGATAACATATTTTGGTTCAAGCATTTGATCATATAATCTCACTAAAGAAATAGCCGTTGTTATTTATTGTGAAAATTAGGTTTGTTTAGGACTCGATTTTGGTACCAGTCTCTAACGATCAAAGCCGAATCGTGAGCTTATATTAATGAAAGAAATTCAATGAAGGAACAAGTAATACCATAGAGAAGCATCCATAAACTAGAGAGTCTTGACCAAAAAATCATTTGATGTAGTTGAAATAACTTAATTTTGGACTGTTCAATCAAGTAAGGGAAACTCAATCAAATTCATATCTCAATTTGTTTTTTTTGTCTGAATATTCATATTCAGAACTAAGACCATTTGAATGCTCCTTTTCACCATGCATAAATTGCACCAACAATTAGAATATGAAAGCTTCTATAAATACGGATAGAAATACAGATGCACCCAATACATCGAAACTCATTTCCCATGGATAAAGAAAAACCGTTTCAACGTCCAAAACAACAAAAACAAAAGAAAACATATAATAAACGGATTCGAAATTGTAACCCAACGTCGCTCATTGGTTCTATAACCGATTCATAACTCGCAAGTTTTTCTGGCCCCTTGCTAATCGGAGCTAAAACCCCGGAAATGGAAAGTAGGAATAACACTGGGTATTTTTAGAAATACCCAGAAAATCTCATATCATATTCGTATTCGTAAAACCGAAGGATAGACGCATTCCGTGGAAAATAGATCGGATTAGCCGATTCGAATTGGAATTGTCGAGTCATCCATACCTGGTTAGTCAAAATAACAATTCATTTTGATCGAACCGCCTAGTTTTATTTATTTGCTGCGGGACATTTCTCGTTTAAAAATTCATCAACTGGAATCCTATTTCCATTACACTCACTTCATCGATATTGTATTTCGATATAGTAGAATAAATATATATTGTTTTGTTCTTATACAAATCAAACTCTATCGCTTTCAACTCATCTCGATTCGCTCTAAAAAAAGATTCCAAATAAAATTCTCATTTTTTTTTATAATTAGGATTAGGGCTATACGGACTCGAACCGTAGACCTTCTCGGCAAAACAGATCAAACTGATTATTATCAAAATGATTCAAACTGTTTCAAAAACCCAACATGCATTTTTTTGCATTGGGCTCTTTCATTAGCTGATATAAATATCAAGCTAGTCCGCCATATTTTTTCTTGACAGAAAGATAAGGAAATGGCTCTTTGTGCTCTGATTTTTGATTTGGATTAGAATCCAGGAGCACTACCAAAGTGTTTCAAAGGGGGTTATCTTGATTGACGTAGGTCTGCTCTACCTCTGGCCTAGATCAAACTGAGTTAAATGGAGTCTCTATCGGCTCTGCTTAAAAAATCCAATATGAAACTTTATACACCTTAAAGCTCATAGGAGGAAAAGAGATTTTTTTTTGAGGCCCTTATACTCATTAAGCCTAGCATTGAATAGACTGGGTATTCACCTTATCAATATCTCAAATCAATGATGGGTTCTATTTGACTTGACGCCTACCTAAAATGAGTATCCGAATCGGACCAAAGTATTTGAACCATTTGTCAGGCTATTGTTCTCTTGTTCCATCAAAGTCATGGAGTAAGACATCGACTTATCAATAAGATAAATTCTTTTGATTGGATGATAAACTCCCCTGAAAACACATTGGCGCACGTGTAAACGAGGCGCTCTACCTAACTGAGCTATAGCCCTTGTGATACATATTTTATCATGTAGATAATTTCTTGTCAAGATGAATATTCCATGATCCAATATCATAGTTCTGTGAGCTCTTTTGTTTAATTGGTATTGCTTATAAAAAATATTTTGTTTATAATCCATCGATGTGATGGATCCCATTTGTTTCTCTTTGTGATGATAAATAACCTACTTAACTCAGTGGTTAGAGTACTGCTTTCATACGGCGGGAGTCATTGGTTCAAATCCAATAGTAGGTATAACTTATTAGATACCAGCGGCTCTGGTATCTAATAAGTTTTTCTACTCACCTTTGTTAATTTTGTCTCCTTTCTAGTTGATTTTTGAATGAATCCTTTTTCGTTATATCAGAATCCGATTCCACTTGATTGTATTCAATCGACAAAATCAAACAAAATAAGTTTTGTTTATACACTCTATTTTGTTTGATTATTCGGACGCATCAACCAGTTACGAAATCACATTGATAGCCTCGACTCGTGTCCTCGCTCGTCTGAGAGCTAGATTTGCCTCGATTATTTTTCTTTTACCTTCGGCTTTCCTCAAGTTAACTTCCGCTATTTCAAGAGTTTGTCGAGCTTCTTGTGGATCAATATCACTACTCTTCTCTGCATCATTTACTAAAACAACAATCTCATTATTGCCTATTCTAGCAAAACCGCCCATCAGAGCCATCGTTAACCATTGGTCGTTAAGGCGTATTCTCAAAATGCCTATATCTA